CAGGCAAGGATTCGGAGAGCAGAAAGGAAGATAGGGGATTCGCACCGGCAACTCCCAAGATGATTTGATCACGGATCTTCCGGGCAGGGCAGTAAAGAGAGAGAATAGCTTCAAGCAGGTATCCAATTGACTGAGCAAGGAGCAAGCGCACTAGGCCCCGTCTCTCTCTTATAAGGCAGTGAAACCCGTAGCTTGGAGTAGTCCCGATCTCTACTTCATGAAATTCATAATCAACTATACAAAAGTCCCTTCATTATCTCACTTTCTCTCCCCTTGAAATTGGTTCCTCCCCTGCTATGAGTTCTCCTTCCGACTGGTTGACACTTACAGCTGAACTACCACCTAGCGCACTAAGGCCCTCATAAGGCTGGCTCAACTGAATCCGATAGTAGTTGTCTCCGTCGACTAGAGTGGTGAATGAAAAGCATATTCTCCTATTGCAAGAGTGCCTGCGGAGGCGCTTGCTTAGATGAGAGTGGAGTTCCTTCACCTCCAACTGCTTTCTTTCCTCTCAACCTCGAACAGCCCCACAGCCTCTCTCTCGTGGGCTAACCAATGCGCCCCTACTAACAGCTATCTAATGCAAATATCTCATTTATGAGCCATATTCGCCTGAAAGCTTAAAGGCAACTGAGAGCCAAGCAAGCAAACCGTAAGGCCCACTCGACCTGTATGGATTCCCCCGGCCCGGCTCTACCTCAGTGGATTCCGAACTTATATCAAATCAAATGAGTAAGCAGTAGACTTCAAGTCTAAAGTTTCAGATATCAATAGTAGTGAATATCCAGAGTCTTTTTCCAATATTCAATTGATCGTATGGAAAGGCGCCTACACGGAACCTATACGAAGGAGCAAACAAGCAACGGTAACTACTATACTTGACTTGCCCACAGAATTGACTAAAGCCAGAAGTAGAGAATCGGGCTATTTCAGCTCACGACTTGAAATATTGAATACTTTAGGCAGCTTATCGGACTCATAAGCAAGAAGTGCCTAGCTCAGGAGGAATAGGATTATATCCTGTCTATAGATCACGAGCTTACTCGAAGAAGTACTTAGGATTATCAAAGCTCACTTTCCGGCCAGGCCTTACTATAAAAAAACCAACCTCACAGATCCCAAAAAATCTTTTACACCAATGTATCGTACTCTCTCGACCAGGTCATCATAAAAAAATACTGAAAAATCTTTCCGAAATGAGAGAGGGAGTGAAACTTGCTTAGTGTGAAACGCTGAGGGAGGGAAGGCGCGCTACAACCAACATAACGGCCGGCTGAAAAACGCTAGCTAGCTAGGCTAGCGCGCAATGGCTTTCTCTGAAAGGGGCTCGCTTCTTCAAGCTCCGCACAACCTATACAAGGTGCTGCTCGCTTTCTCTCAGCCACTAGTGGCTTATGTAGTGGTCGGCATTCCTACGCGCTCCTCCTTGCCCCCATCCAAGGGTCACCTTTGGATGTTGTCGTGACGCTTTGGTTACGAAGGTTGCCGGGGTCTAGGTTTATGGATGGATTCAGTCAGCGAAAGTCCCCAAAACTCAATCAATATCAACAACATGTCGTGACCGGTTAGGCTTGGTTGATTTTGTCAGAAAAGAAAGTCGGTTTCGGGGGTTCATTGATTAGTACACCTCCGGTGCTGGTAAGGTCGGGACCGTGGTCGTCCGTCTCCGGTTTGCCGGCCGATAAGATCTCTGAGATTGACCAGCCAGCTGGGTTGGTTTGGCTATTCCTTTCTATTGAAAAGGAGTCAGCTGTCTGCGCGAGTCACCTTCTTCTAGGCTCCGCTGGACGACACGGCATTCTCGTTTAAATATAGGCCGGCCGTACTTGTGATGGTTCCCAAGGATCCAATATGACCACTTAGGTCTACGTTGCCACGATATTGTTCTATGGAAGCGGGCGGGCTGTTAGTTAGAAGTTCGGCCCGGTTTTTTTGGTGTCGTAGGGAAGGGATTGACCTTTCTAACGCATATTCAGTCGTACCGGCATGGCCCCACTGATTTGTTTTCGATCGGAGCATCAAGCAACGCAACCCGGTTCTACTTGACTAAGCCCCGTGCTCGTCCAAGGAGGGAGTTTGCTTTACCCAACTCCCTTTTTGATAACAAGGCAGAAACCCCCGACCCGACATTCATTAGTTTCAAATGAAGAATGAAGAGTACCCTGCCCCAGAAAGCACCTACTCCTATAAAAAAAAAGCGTGACTTTACTAAACAAGCAAGAAAAGCCCTTTCTATGTTATTAGTAAAGCGCTAACGAGCAAGAAAACGGATGCGCGTTAGCGCAACGGCTTTCGCGCAGCTCAATCCCTTGCTTTGTTCTATAGTTAGGGGCCTTTTCAATAAGGCTCGCGTAGGGGCGCTCACGTTTTTTGGCTTCCCTAAAATCTAATTTTAAGTTGGTAAAGACCCACCCCTTGTTTCAGTCAGAATGAGTCCCCGGGACCCCGGGACATTGGCTTCCGCCAACAGTGGACTATTAAGGATCGCATCCCGCGCATA